GATAACTATGATGGAAGCGCGAGCTGTATATACGGCGCCGGAAATAGAAACGGTCCCATTTAATACCACCTTTCAATTAGAATTAGTTCGATTAGAATTCGCAAAAGCAATGTCCCATTGCATAATATGGATTCCAAACATTCATGATCTGTCTGTGAATGAGTCGAATTACTTATCCCTCGGTATATTAGAGAACTATCTCTACAGAGATTGTGAAAGAGGTTCCACTAGAAATTTTCTTGTTATTGCTTCGACTCATATTCCCAAAAAAGTGGATCCCGGTCTAATAGCTCCGAATAAATTCAATACATGCATTAAGATGCGAAGGCCTCTTATTCCACAACGGCGAAAGCACTTTTTCATTCTTTCATATAGTAGGGGATTTCACTTGGAAAAGAAAATGTTCCATACTAACGGATTCGGGTCCATAACCATGGATCCCTGTGCACGAGATCTTGTAGCACTTACCAATGAGGCCATATCAATTAGTCTTGCACAGAAGAAATCAATTATAGACACTAATACAATTAGATCAGCTCTTCATAGACAATTTTGGGAGTTTCGATACCGGGTAAGATCGGTTAGGGATCATGGGATCATCTTCTATCAGATAGGAAGGGCTGTTGCACAAAATGTACTTCTAAGTAATTGCCTAAGTAATTGCCCCATAGATCCTATATCTATCTTTCTAAAGACAAACTTCAGTGCGGTAGGGGATTCTTATTTGTCCAAATGGTACTTCGAACTTGGAATGAGCATGAAGAGATTAACGATACTTCTTTATCTTTTGAGTTGTTCTGCCGGATCGGTCGCTCAAGATATTTGGTCTCCACTCGGACCCGATGATCCAAATGCAAATGGGCTCGCCGCTTCTTATAAATTCGCTGAGGATGATTCTGATCTAGTTAACGGCCTATTAGAAGTAGAAGTCGCTCTGGTGGGATCCTCACGGACAGAAAAAGATTGCAGTCAGTTTGATAATGATCGAGTGACATTGCTTCTTCGGTCCGAACCAAGGAATCCGTTATATATGATGCAAAATGGATCTTGTTCTATCATTGATCAGAAATTTCTCTATGAAAAAGAAGGCGAATCGGGGTTTGAAGAAAAAGGCGAATGGGAGTTTGAAGAAGATGGCGAATCGGGGTTTGGAGAAGAGGAAGGAGAAGGATCCCCCCTCCTATCCGGGAGGGGGGGGAGTTCATTCCATAACATAATTGGGGCTCCTAGAATATGGTACCCTTATGACAATCTATTTGATTTTACCGAAAGGACCGATGAATTGGAATTTCCCTATTGGGCCAAGTCATTTCGGGACAGGTGGCCTCGTGAACAGGAGCCTGAACTGGATTATTTTGAGCTCTTCCAAATCATGCTGGCCCGTGCACGAGGTGAAGATCCCGAAGAACAAGATAAGGGGGATGAGAATGATTCGGAGTTCTTGCAGAGTGGAACCATGCAGTACGGGGTACGAAATAGATTTTCCAAAGAACAAGGCTTTTTTCGAATAAGCCAATTCATTTGGAGCCCTCCAGAGCCATTCTTTTTACTATTCCAAGATCCGCCCTCTGTGTTTTCACGTCGAGAATTCTTTGCAGATGAAGAGATGTCAGAGTCAGAGTCAGAGAGGCCTCCTTCTTCCCAAGATTCTATCACATCTATCTCTGCACCCTGGTTCGTCAGGGATCAGGCGCAATTCGAATTGTTGATTCATAGCCAGAGACGTCTTAAAACCATTAGAACCAATAGTTCATTATTTTATGGATCTTTCCGTTCTAATACTCCATCCGAGAGTTATCAGTATTTATCAAATCTGTTCCTATCTAACGGAACGCTATTGGATCAAATGATAAAGGCATTGTGGAGAAAGAGATGGATTTTACCGGAAGAAATGAAACATGTGATTCGTGTAAGTATAATAGGAGAAGGATTCCCCATTCCTTAGCCGGAAAGATATGTGGCCATGAAAGAGGGATTAAGTGGAACAGAATTGACCGGGTGGCAGAGTCATGGAAAGACTTGTTTATTCCATATTTTGGACCTTAGCTCCATGGTGCTACTGCTGAAACATGGAAGAATTGAAATCTTAGATCAAAACACTCTGTATGGATGGTATGAATTGCCTAAACAAGAATTCTTGAACGGCGAACAACCAGAGCAGAGCCTCTTATTCACTACATCAAACAATTTCCATTAATGAAACATGTAAATCCATTGGAAAATAAAAAAGACGCATGTCCGATGAAATGGTTGTTGCTATCTGCTCCAATAACGAAGCATTGGTTTAACTGAATAACTAAATAAAATAGATAGACTTTTCTCTTCGTCTCAGGTCGATGGATCTTCTCAATTGGAATGTGTATTCTCCATATAGGAGATCTTCCAATTGAGAAGATCCATTCTAGTTGACCGAGCTTAATTCTAATTATTTTGTTCCGAAGCAAAGATATCCACGGGAGCCGGTTCGTCCTATTCAGATATTCACGACCAAGAGGTACTG